TCTGTAGTGTTGTCACACAAGATAAGCACGCCGCCCGCCTGCTGGCCGGGCGAATCGAAGTTCTCTTCCGGTCAACTGTCCACCCAGTCAAGTGCAAAAAACACAGTCGAATCACGCAACGCACGCTGCTGGTGTGCTTCCTGCCCGCGAGGAAAGAAAGAAGAGCGACAAGGTTTAGTTCAGATTTGACTGTTTGCAGCATGGGAGCAGATTACCCAAAAAATCCCTGGGAACAATGAAAAAAAAAAGATATCTCGGTAACGAAAACTATAGGGGGCTGTATTGGCGAGATCCAACGGTGAACAGCTGCCCAAAAGAAAAACCGCCTGGAAGTCCGAGGACCTTTAGTACCGTACCCTACCCCCGAACCAGCAGCCTTCGCGCCAAGCAAGACCGCCCTTGTCCCTTTCCTTTCTCCATTCCGCCTCTTTCTTTGCTTTATTCTAATAGAGTCTAAGGCAAAGCAAAAGTAAGTGGTTCGTATGCCTACTTGACGAAAGGGAACGAACTTTGTTTCGTTTCCGGGGTTATGGATTGGATTCAGTCAGCGTCACGACATAATCAAAAGGAGGGAGTGACGCTTTGGTTACCGGCGAACGCTTCCAAAGGCGACCCTCTCGAGTTTCCGGCTGTTTCCTAGATTGAAGTAGCCTTTCGTCGCCCTAGCAAACGAAAGAAGTCACTATCAAACAGCTCGCCCTACTGAAGTACCAAAGGTGCGCTCCGCCCGGTGACTAAGAAAGAAATGGGTTTGCGCTTAAATTGAAGTGATGAGGTCGCAAAGAGGGAAGTAGGGCTCCTATTGACTAAAGGTTGGTTTTTCGGTTTCCTTTAGAATGAAAGTAGCTATGAAGCCCCTACTACTTACTTTGTTTGATTCAAAAGGCGAACAGCCCCACCCCGACTAGTCGTATGGGGTGGGGCTTGTGGTAAGCTTCCTTGGATATTAGGAATACCTAAATAAACGGTATTTGACGAAGATCCTCCTATCAATAGATAGGAATTAGTGTTCGATATAGGTGCTATTGAGCATCTGCTCTTTCTCTCTCCATTTTTTTTAGAGAAAAAAAAGATATCTCGTTCATCTATCTTTTGTCTATTTATCATTGATTCTATCTATGAATCAAGTCGAAAGACTTCGTTTTTGGGTTCCCCGAATGGATTGGATCGTTTCCGCCAACGAAATGAACGCGGAGCCCGTTCCGAATGCTTCTCCGATCCGGAAGTTCTCGCAAAGAGAATAAAATGCTGCTCTCCTTCCCTCTGTCTTTTCTCGCTTTGCTAATCTTCCCCTCTAACGCGGGCCGGGCGGCGGCGGGCGCGGGAGGAAGAAACCTAAGAGAAGACGTTCTTATCCGTTGTCCTTATTTTTTCAGTGCAACATAGGAAAGCGCCCTCTTTTTGTCATCTCTGCAGCTTTCCTTTGTATTGAACGCATGGCGTAGCTAGGACCTTCAAATCATGTTTGAGCCTATGTTCAAAGTTCAAACCAAACCCATCCCCCTATTTGAATAAGGCTGGAAAGAATGCCCGCCAAGTTCAGATAAGGGAATGCTTCCCCCAACCATTAAAGGAAAGGCTCGACGAAGGGCGGGGGAAGGAAAACGCTTTCGGAGATCGGATTTGTTTTTCATCAAAAACGAAGAAGGCCGAGGATGGCCTACGGTGCGTGTTATCTGAAGGGAACACGCTTTTTCGACCGCGGTGGTATGATTGCCGGGGCCTCTCCTCGTTCCGCCCGCTGGCCTATTGGGATAGCAGCCTTCGGGCTTTGCCTGCCCTTTATAATAAAAAATTCCGGCTCGGCCCGGGAAAGCGCTGGCAACAACAGAAAGGAAGGGGTCCATGTAACTGCTGCGCCCGCCCCTCTTCTTAATCAATGGGGCAGCAGGTTCGGCATCTACTAGAAAAGAGAGAATCCACTTCAGATAACCATGCCTCTGCTAGGCAGCGTGTGGAATGGCCAAGAGCGGACCTTTTTGGATATATAATCCAAGTCGAGAGTGGAGTTACGGGAACAGCCGTCTGATGGAAAACAACTTTCACGTTCGGTTCAGAGAGCACTTTTTTCGTTGAGAATTCCTCGTTCCCTTTCGTGTGAATTCCCCAACGGTGAATTAAAAACTTGTGGGGCCCTATCTATTCCATCTCTCGAGCCCCGAAGAAAAAACCCCTCCCCTTCGGACTCCATATCTCTTTTGACTCTATATATGTGGGCACCTGATATCTATGAGGGTTCACCCACCCCGGTTACAGCATTCCTTTCTATTGCGCCTAAAATTTCGATTTCTGCTAATATTTCACGTGTTTCTATTTATGGTTCCTATGGAGCTACATTGCAACAAATCTTCTTTTTTTGCAGCATTGCTTCTATGATCTTAGGAGCACTGGCCGCCATGGCCCAAACGAAAGTAAAAAGACCTCTAGCTCATAGTTCAATTGGACATGTAGGTTATATTCGTACTGGTTTCTCATGTGGAACCATAGAAGGAATTCAATC